TTCTCTTCAAACGAACCAGCCTATCCTCTGTATGGGGCTTACGCGATGGTTGGAACAAAGACACATTTTTGTTGTAAATTCAAATGCGGCAGATTAAAGGCATATATCTGCATGGCCCGATCAATAGTTCAAGTCACACACTCCCATAATCCATTTTATCTTCGGAGAATTCGCTTCAACTATTAAGTATCAAAAATATATATTTTGGAGAGTTGAAGAGAAATATCCAAATACATGTCTTATTTTTTTCAATAATCCATATTTCTAGCAATGAAATACTATTGTTCCTACCCCAAGTGATAAATGATTAATTCAAAATATTAATGGTATAGAGTTTTCTTTATAAAGGGCCCGAAATACCTTGTTTACGTATCATTGGGAAGTGCATTAACATAAATACGGCAGTAAGAAGAGGTAATACAAAAGTGTGTAAACTATAAAAACGGGTCAAAGTGGATTGTCCCACACTAGCACTTCCGCGTAATAACTCTACCAGGGGCGATCCTATTACAGGAATAGCATCAGGCACACCCGTTACAATTTTTACTGCCCAATAACCAATTTGGTCCCAAGGTAAGGAATAACCAGTTACACCAAAAGATGCGGTCAATACACCCAAAACCACACCAGTAACCCAAGTCAATTCACGAGGTTTTTTAAAACCACCAGTGAGATACACACGAAATACGTGCAGAATCATCATTAGGACCATCATACTTGCCGACCATCGATGAACTGATCGGATTAACCAACCAAAGTTAGCTTCAGTCATTATATATTGAACAGAAGCAAAAGCCTCTGTAACGGTTGGACGATAATAAAAAGTCATAGCAAATCCAGTAGCTACTTGTACTAAAAAACAAGTAAGCGTAATTCCTCCTAGACAATAAAATATGTTGACGTGAGGAGGAACATATTTACTAGTTATATCATCTGCAATTGCCTGAATCTCAAGACGTTCTTCGAACCAATCATAGATTTTATTGAGATAGGTAAACCAAGGAGACCCCCCCCGAGAACCGTATATGAAAATTTCATCTCGTACGGCTCAAACATAAACACCCCAATACTATAGTTCTAACGGATGTGTGGAATAGAAAGTTTTAAATTTATGAATTCTATGCATTCCTTTTTTTTCTTAAGATATGTAAAGAATAAAAAACCCGAAAACTATTCTTTGTGGTTATAATGCCAAAAAATCAAGTCGGCTCATTCGTCTCTATATTGATCATTATAGGCCTCTTGAATCTTCTATTTACCTATTTTCTTTGTTGTTATTTATGTGTAATGCAGCTTTACTGTTGTTTTTTTATTGATAGGAATTCTCTTGTTAAGACCCTATGAATCGATTAAAACCTCAGATTCATACTAGAACCACGACGATTCAATAAAACCTTCTCAAAATAAGTCCCAAAATTCCCTGAGTAAGAACCGTTGGATCATCACTTATTCAATGACTAGATCTAATGACGAAAAATCAAAAGAAATCTTTGTCCTTTGATCAAAATAAGTCTAATGATCAAAATAAGTCTAAACGGAAGTTTGAAAGAAAAAAAATCTTTCTATTTATAACTTCTAACTCTTTAAAATTTTTCCGGCCACGAGGTCTGACTATTAAGTATGAATCATAGTTCTAATACTTTGTAATCTATTTCATATATTCCGTGCTCCAGATACTAAAATGAATATCCGACGAAGTAAAACCATCTCTATCAAGATGACAGATCTATTCTCTGTACTAGCCATAGGATCAATTATAACAAGTCACACACTCATATTCCGGAAATACAGAAAAAAGAAATTCCACGGTCGAACTACCAAAATAGACTGGGATAAAAATCAGAAAACTAAATGCTTCACTTTGTATTGAAAAAGCTAGTTAATGGTTCTTGTAAATTTAATTCATTAAATCTAATTCATTGAAATTCCATCTAGTAAAATGGAAGAATTATAAATCTCCAAAATAATAGATAGAAATACTGCAAATAGAGCCATTGCGAGACCCATCAAAGGAGTAGTTCCCCAACCAGGAGCTACTTTACCATATTCTGAATTCAATGGTTTCAATAAACTCCCAGCATTAGTTCGTTTTGGGCGGCCAGATCTAGAACTACCCTCAACGGTTTGTGTAGCCATAATATTTTATATTCATTAAGATCTGTTGACTTTGTATACCATTCCGTTGTAAATAAATGATCTTATCATAGATCCATTGTGGTCTTAAAACTACATAATGTCTTAAAACTACATAATGTCTTAAAACTATATAATAATGGAAACAGCAACCCTAGTTGCCATCTTTTTATCTGGGTTACTTGTAAGTTTTACCGGGTACGCCTTATATACTGCGTTTGGGCAACCCTCTCAACAACTAAGAGATCCATTCGAGGAACACGGGGACTAGTCGAAGTAACGATCCTCCCACTATTGGGAGGATCATTACTTTCAATTGAGATAATGAAAAATCATTTCACCATTTTACTTTTTAGTTGGAACTTTAGGCGGTTCGCGAAAAAAGATAGCGAAAAAAATTATTCCTAGAGTTGAGACTAAAAGGAATGTATAAACCAATGCTTCCATAGATTCGATCGTGGTTTACAATTATAGCTTCCATAGCTGTTTATTTTGGACCGTCTCCCGGATAAAGAAAGAACAAAAGTCAAAGAAAAGGCCAAATGTCAAATCAAGATTTATCCGGTACCCCAACCCTATAGTCAGTCAAATAAAATAAAAACGAAAGGTAACAAAGCAATATGTATCAAACCCCCTGTCTTCTTGTAGTTGGATCCCCAAGTTTTTGGAATGCCCCAAATTCCACTTGAGCATCTAAATCTGGATCAATACCAGCAAAAACATCTCTAAACAGGGTTCTAGCACCATGCCAAATGTGTCCGAAGAAGAAGAGCAAAGCAAACGAAGCATGCCCAAAGGTAAACCAACCCCTTGGACTGCTACGAAAAACACCATCGGATTTCAAAGTAGCACGGTCTAATTCAAAAATTTCACCCAATTGAGCACGTCTAGCATATTTTTTCACAGTAGCAGGGTCACTATAACTGACTCCATTCAGTTCGCCGCCATAGAACTCAACAGTTACACCTACTTGTTCGACACTATATTTTGATTCTGCCCGTCTAAAAGGAACATCAGCTCTAACAATTCCGTCCCCATCGACCAAAACAACTGGAAATGTTTCAAAAAACGTCGGCATACGACGTACAAAAAGTTCATGCCCCTCTTTATCTCTAAAGATAGGATGTCCTAACCACCCAACAGCTATTCCATCCCCGTTGTCCATTGAACCCGCTCTGAATAATCCCCCTTTTGCCGGATTATTGCCGATGTAATCATAAAAAGCTAGTTTTTCAGGAATTTTAGACCAAGCTTCAGATAAACTTTGATTTTCGGCTAAGCCAGCACCAATTCTTCGATATATTTCTTGTTGGAAGTATCCTTGATCCCATTGATAGCGCGTCGGACCAAACAATTCAATCGGGGTAGTTGCTGAACCATACCACATAGTTCCAGCAACTACAAAAGCTGCAAAAAAGACAGCAGCAATACTACTGGAAAGGACGGTTTCAATATTTCCCATACGTAATCCTTTGTATAGGCGTTGGGGCGGACGAACACTAAGATGAAATAGGCCTGCCAATATGCCTAAGGTCCCTGCTGCAATATGGTGAGAAGCTATTCCTCCCGGAACAAAAGGATCAAAACCTTCCACACCCCACGCTGGATTTACGGCCTGTACCCTTCCGGTTAGTCCATAAGGATCGGACACCCATATTCCAGGGCCATACAATCCTGTTACATGAAATGCACCAAAACCAAAGCAAGCCACCCCTGAGAGAAATAAATGAATTCCAAAGATTTTAGGCAAATCCAAAGAAGGTTTTCCTGTACGTTCATCAGTAAATATTTCTAGATCCCAATACACCCAATGCCAGATAGCTGCCAAAAAACACAAGCCAGAAAACACAATATGTGCCCCGGCCACACCTTCGTAACTCCAAATACCCGGATTCGTTACAGTCCCTCCTGTGATACTCCAACCGCCCCACGAATTCGTTATTCCTAAACGAGTCATGAAGGGTATAACGAACATACCCTGTCTCCACATTGGATCAAGAACAGGATCAGAGGGATCAAAAACGGCTAATTCGTATAGAGCCATCGAACCGGCCCAACCAGCAACCAGAGCTGTATGCATTATATGGACAGCGATCAACCGACCCGGATCATTCAATACGACGGTATGAACACGATACCAAGGCAAACCCATGGAAATACCCCTTTATCAACGAAAAATAGACACAATGTAACTTTATTGCATTGGAAAAAGCTATGCTATGGACCCCCTTTTTTAGGGGATTCTCTCGGGGAAAGGATTAATATTTGTTTGATGCTTTGCGTAATAATTACTTTTAGTAATAATGAAACTTTTTTGTTCGTAGGAACAAAAAGAAGCAGATCTATTCTATACCCGATAAGTAACAATACGCAATGGTAAGGGGTTGATACCATTTTATATGGGTGAATCTATATATATTTGTTCATCATTCAAAGGACTCATTTGTAAGAATTTTCCTTAATTCATTTTGTCTTCTTTTTTTTTATTTTATGAACTTAGTCAATCTATGGATAAAATGGGATAATAAAATAAATAGCATTAGGCCACTAAACCCACTGTTACGCTTTCACATCAAAGTGAGATATAGTACTTAATTTTTCTTTTATTTAATGCCTATTGGTGTTCCAAGAGTACCCTTTCGAAGTCCTGGAGAGGAAGATGCATTGTGGATTGACGTATAGTGCGACTTGTCAGATATATTGGGCATACGGTATTTCCCCGTTCTCTTCCCCGATCGAGATATTCCCTCTTTCGCCCGAGAAAGATTGATTCAATTATCAAAAATTTGGAGCGTGAAGTGCAATTAGATCCATTTTTTAGGGAGGGTATACGGATTAATATTATCAATTAGAATAATTTATGGTTGGCTTGGTTAGACCAATTAAATGAAGTATTCAGGCTCCGTTTAGAAAAAAACCAATTGGTAATCAATATATTTAATATATTTATGATTACGACTTAATATCATATTTATATCATATTTTAGTTATTTCGATTTATTTAGATATTTAGAAATAAAAGTGATGTTAATCAATCGAGTAATATGATGAATGCGTTGAATATTTGTTGGAAGACATGAAATGAATCGAAAAAAAAAATAGGGAAGTCGTAGCAAAAGGACGTGATATTGGGGCATTTGTCCTATATGTACAAATCCAAATCGGGCGGATCTTTACGCGGAGTAGAGCATAAACCTAAAAAAATTGAAGAAGCCCAGTCAGGAACAAGAAAATTACATCGCGATTTAAATTGTATCTCGATGAAACAATACATCAATGAGAAGTTAGTCAGATAAGCTTAGCAATTTTTTTAGATAAACAAAACAGGCCAAAACTCATCTTTCGTGAAAAATGAAAGAAAAGTCCATTTTATCTATTTTCTTTTTATTAAGTTAAAAAACCTGTTATGAAAAAAAAAAGCTAGAATCTACACATTGATTCTCTTTTTTCATGATTTTTGTTGAACCGTATGCATCAAAAGGTGCATGTACGGTTTCTAAGGGATACCATTTTATCCCAATCAACCGACTTTATCGAGAAAGATTACTTTTTTTAGGCCAAGGGGTTGATAGCGAGATCTCGAATCAACTTATTGGTCTTATGGTATATCTCAGCATAGAGGATGATACCAAAGATCTGTATTTGTTTATAAACTCTCCTGGCGGGTGGGTAATACCCGGAGTAGCTATTTATGATACTATGCAATTTGTGCGACCAGATATACAGACAATATGCATGGGATTAGCCGCTTCGATGGGATCTTTTATTCTTGTCGGAGGGGAAATTACCAAACGTCTAGCATTCCCTCACGCTCGGCGCCAATGAGTTTTTTATTTGATTTGAGAGAAAAAAGAAAACTATGCCTTCGCTCTATATGAATATTTAAGTAATAATAGCATGGCACTTCGAATTCGATATGAGAAATGTTTTTTATTTAAACCGTTAGATTACGTATCGAAAGAGTAGTATGAGATAAAAAGGCATTTTCGAGTTTAGTCAATCCGTCGGGAGGCCTATTTCAGCGTCACAAACTTTTTTGTTTTCACACCAGGGGGCTAACAATATTTAGGTTATAAAAGAATATAAAAATAAATCTTGTTTTTTTATTTGAAAAAAAAAAAAAGAAACTTTGGGATTGCTAAATAACAGACGAAATAAATATATAAAGCAACGGAACCATCATAGTATTTTTATAGTATTTTTGAACTACTACAAAAGGAAGGGTGGTTATTGGATTATTTATCAACCTGAGTCTGATAGACTCTATCATTTATTTTCTATTTCTTCAATGTAAGTAAGGTAAAAGTAAATTCCATTATAGAGCCGTATGCAATGCGCAAAAAATGCCTGTACGGTTGTTCAATTATATCTTTTTTGATTAGTCTTTATCTACTCACCTTTCACTTTCATCATGCGAGTATAGAAGAAACATTTTTTATGTTATATCATATATTATATCATCAGGGTAATGATCCATCAACCCGCTAGTTCTTTTTATGAGGCACAGACGGGAGAATTTGTCTTGGAAGCGGAAGAGCTGCTGAAGCTGCGCGAAACCATCACAAGGGTTTATGCCCAAAGGACAGGCAAACCCTTATGGGTTGTATCCGAAGACATGGAAAGAGATGTTTTTATGTCAGCAACAGAAGCCCAAGCTCATGGAATTGTTGATCTTGTAGCGACTGAATAAAAAAGAACAAGGATTTCACATGAATTCGTGATTTGATATTTTATCTTCTTACCGAATTTACTATTCTATTTATATCTATTACTATTCTATTTATATCTATTTATAAATTTCTTAATATAGAAATTTATAATATAGAAAAAAAAGAATTCCTAAGGATCCGGTTAAGATCGATCTAAACCAGCCCATTATATATATATGATTCAACATGCCAACTATTAAACAACTTATTAGAAACACAAGACAGCCAATCAGAAATGTCACGAAATCCCCCGCTCTTGGAGGATGTCCTCAGCGACGAGGAACATGTACTAGGGTGTATGTGCGACTCGTTCAGACCGTGGACTAGGATAAAAGAAAGAAAACAATTGATCCAGTATCACCAATCCGTACCAGTGAGTAGGATAGAATGGACGAACTCCATTGAATATTCAATAACTTAAAAAAAAAAGATCTATCCTTCGATTGGGGTATCAAATGTATGGTTCCCGTTGGTGCAAATCCAATCACCTCAATTTAAAATTTAAGATGAGAAAGGATTCCCCATTGATAGCAAATGGTATTCATTAAGCAGGGGAAATCTTATTTTAAAAAGTCAAAATTTTAGGCCTTATTCTTGCAAGAACGGACTAACAGGGTCAGCTACTCAGCAAATCTTCATAATTAAATACCGTTACTGTATAAATAGATCTCGTTGTGAAAGACCTAGTACTAGATAATTTTTGGTAGAGCCAAAGGATGTGAACTGTACAAGTTAACAATAACATTCATTAAATGAAGGAAGGGCTCCGGTGTATAGAGAAGACCTCGCCGTTTAAGAAGTAACCATAGAAACGATGGAACCCACTAGAATCTATTTTTATTTATTACTTTTTATTTACTATGTGTTTTTGATACCCAGTATCAATACAATTTTGATTTCTATTTTATTTCTAGGCGAAATGCCTAAAAAAAAATCGTGGTCGGGAAGGTTAGAGTAGCAAAAGCCATTGGAATTTTTATTTTATACATTGGAAGAATCCGTTTTGTTATTAATAGACTAGGACACGGGAAGGGAATAACTGAAAGAAAGGAAATCAATTAGTTATTCATCAAAGTTTCATTTATTCAATGACCAGAATTAAACGAGGGTATATAGCTCGAAGACGTAGAACAAAAATCCGTTTATTTGCATCAAGTTTTCGCGGGGCTCATTCAAGACTTACTCGGACTATTACTCAACAGAAAATAAGAGCTTTGGTTTCGGCTCATAGGGATAGGGGTAGACAAAAGAGAGATTTTCGTCGTTTGTGGATCACTCGTATAAACGCAGTAATTCGAGACAATAAAGTATACTTTAGTTATAGTAAATTAATAAACAATCTGTACAAGAAACAGTTGCTTCTTAATCGTAAAATACTTGCCCAAATAGCTATATTAAATAAGAGTTGTCTTTATATGATTTCCAATGAGATCATAAAATAAAGAGATTGAAAGGAATCCGTTGGAATGGTTTAAACGGAATTCCCTGGAAAATGAACTCTGGGAAGGTAGAGTAGAAATTAGTATAATAAAATATGAAATCGTCATCAAAATGAAAATGAAGAAACACGTTCAATAAAAAGTATTTCTTATACTTCCCCTATTTTTTTTTTTTTTTTTTCAAACGACACGACAATCAAATCTGGATTTCCTATTTTTAGAGAAAAAATAGCGTCAATCCACATTTGAGTTTGGATTGGAATTTTTTTGATTCAATTCAAGAGTCATCCTATTTTTTTCTGGTTCTAAGACCCGGAGTTCTAGTGGTTGACTCGCTTCTTTCAAATTGTTTCTCATTATTAAGAAAAGGTAACGGAGATAAAATACGAGCTTGTTTTATAGCAATAGTAATTAATCGCTGTTGTTTTAAGGTCAATCGATTCACTCGTCTAGATAATATTTTTCCTTGTTCGCTAATAAATCGACTAATTAAACTCATGTTTCTATAATCAATTCGATCCCCCGATTGGATCGGAGGCAAACGCCTACGAAAAGATCGCTTAGATTTCAGAAAGATTCGCTTGGATTTATCCATGGTTTGTTTATTCCTTATCCTAAAGAAAAGACCCGAATCCTATTTCTTAATTATCCATCACAGTTGATCTGATCGAAATAGGATTTGGTTTGTTTATATTTAAATTAATATATATTAGATATATCTAATATGTCATTTTTAATCTTCTTTGGAACGGAAAACTGACACACGAGCGACCGGTTCGATCTATTTCTTTATCTCCCCGTGAATCGTATGTTTGTAACAACAGGGACAGAATTTTTTCAATTCCAATCGACTAGGCGTATTATGTCGATTCTTTTGAGTAATATATCTGGAAATGCCCGTTGATTCCTTATTAACACGATTTCGAACACAACTGGTACATTCCAAAATCACCGTTACTCGGACATCTTTACCCTTGGCCATGAGCCTCCTTTGGTTTTTGATTCATTCAATTCTTTAATTTTCCGATCCGAAATGAGGAAGAAGAAAGGAACAAAAAAAACAGGTAACTCGAAATCTAATTATGAAAGAAAGATTTCGTTCCAATAAATCAATATAAATCAATATAGTAAAAATAACAATATAGTAATAAATTAAGTAATATAATGATTTCTAGCTATATTACTAGATTTAGAATTTTAAATTGCCGAACAGCATTTCATTTTTATTTAAGTATCTTGTATGATATTGTTGCCCCAACCATCACATTTCACTCTATTTTTTATTAATTTTATTTAAATTTGAGCCCGGCCCGAGTTACTAGTTTCAACGAGGGGACCCCCCCCCCTTTTTTTCGAATATATATTCGAAAAAAAAGAAGGGAAGGGATTAGTTACAGATATTTGATTCTATCTCTAATCCTTCCCCCCCCCCTACCATATCAATAACAAGAATTAAAAAAAGGGGAATATCAACGCATCCGGAAAAAAACGATTGATCTCTATCAATAAACCTGCTAAAGATCCGAACCATAGAGTACTTACTACCGGTGCCACGGAGAGATATGTTTTTAGATCTCGCATTTTAAATTCTCCTTCTTTATTATTTCTAATATATAATGGTAATACATATATAACCAGATGTGTATATGTACTTAATGACTGGCCGCTTTTATTTGTACGCGGAATCCCTAATTCAAGTTGAAATGTACAAAATAAATT